ATATATATATAATAGAAGATAATCTAAGAATATAAGAATCTAAATAGAAAGAAGATTAAAAGATCTAAAAATAGAATATAGAAAGAGAATATATATATAATAGAAGATATAAAAAGAAAAAAGAAATATCTATAGAATATCAAAATAGAAAAGAAAGAGAAAAAATGATGAAGAAAATAAAACAAACCATTGTTACGTTTCCATATTAAAGTAAAGTATAGTACTTCATTTTTTTATTTATCTTAATGCCCATTGGTGTTCCAAAAGTACCTTTTCGGAGTCCTGGAGAGGAAGATGCAGCTTGGGTTGACGTATAGTGCGACTTGTCAGACATATGGGTCATATGGTATTTCTCCGTTATCTCCCCCGATCGAGTATTCTCTGTTTCGCCCAATCCAATAAAGATATATTCAATATTGTATTGATTGAATCATCAATAATTCGGAGCGTGAAGCACAATAATTCCTATTGGGGATCAATATTCTCAATTCAAATAATTGATGGTTTACTTGGACTGATAAAATAAAGTATCCAGGCTCCGTTCAGAGAATACCAAATTGGAAATGGTAAGAGTAAAAGTAAGTAAAAGTAATATAATGGGAGTGTAAATGTAGGTAAATGTAGTAATCTAAATAAGAAATATTAAATAAAGAATATAAAAATAAAATATAAATTTAATGAAATTCTTAATAAATTCTGAACTTCATTAGTAATGAAATAGAATATAATAGAACTTACTATAAATAGAACTATAATAGAATCTTATAATATAATCTATTATGTAGAATAGATGATGATTACACGATTACCGCTTTTATCATAGACTATTCTTATACTTACTATAGGGATTATATAAAACTGCCTACCAATGGAGTAGTATGATGAATACATCGAATATTTTGGGGAAAGGTATCAAACAGTGGTACTGGAATCATTTGACCTATATGCGCAAATGGAATTCGGGAAAATCTTCCCCCGGAGTAGAACAAGAACCTAAAAGAATTGAAAGGGCCCATTCAGGAACAAGAAAATTACATCGTTATTTGAATTTCGATGAAACAATACATCAATGAGAAGTTAGTTCAATAAGTTCATAAAATTCTTTTTTCTTTTTTACATGAGTTTTGCCCTCCTTCCCATTCTAGAATGTAAAAAAGGAAAAAGAAATAGGACTGGAATCGACACATTGATTCTTTTTTTCGCAATTCTTTCGAACCGTATGCATCCAAAGGTGCACGTACGGTTCCTCAGGGATACAATTTTGCCCTAATCAACCGACTTCATCGAGAAAGATTACTTTTTTTAGGCCAAGAGGTTGATAGTGAGATCTCGAATCAACTTGTTGGTCTCATGGTATATCTCAGCATAGAAGATGATACTAGGGATCTTTATTTGTTTATAAATTCTCCAGGCGGATGGGTAATACCAGGAATAGCCATTTATGATACTATGCAATTTGTGTCACCGGATGTACATACAATATGTATGGGATTAGCCGCTTCAATGGGATCTTTCATTCTGGTCGGAGGAGAAATTACCAAACGTCTAGCATTCCCTCACGCTTGGCGCCAATGAGTTTTTTTCTTTGAGAAAAAAAAAGAATACTATGCCTTCGCTGTATCGAATATGAATCAAATAAAGAATAAGTAATAATAGCATGGCACTTCGAGTTCGATATGAACAAACCATTATTGTTTTTTTTCTAACATGAGATTTTGTATCGAGATAGTAGTATGAAAGAAGAGTTATTCCCAAATTGATTTATATGTGTCAAGCAAGAGTCAATTTCAGCGTCACAAACCATTATTCTTCCACACCAGAAGTATCTTTCTTCTTTTTATGTTATGAGAGAAAGAGTCAAAAAAATGGAAAAAATCATTTTCTCCTTCTTGGATCGTATCAAAAAGAAACTTTGGGATTGCTAAACAAACCACAGACGAGATAAATATATAAAGCAACAGAACCATCATAGTATCTTTTTTCCTACTACGAAAGGAAGGGTGGTAAATGGATCATTTAACGATTTGGATCGGATGGGTTCTATTTCTTCTTTTTGATAGAATCAATTCTATCGAAAAGAAGAAATTCCATTGCAGAGCCGTATGCAATGTACAAAAGATGCCCGTACGGTTGTTTAATTCTATTTTTTATTGTTATTTTGATTCCCCCTTACTTTAACCCAATCGTGCGATATATAGATAGAAGAACCGTTCATGATGTTATATCAATATCATCAGGGTTATGATTCACCAACCTGCTAGTTCTTTTTACGAGGCACAAGCAGGGGAATTTATCCTGGAAGCAGAAGAACTATTGAAACTTCGCGAAACTCTCACAAAAGTTTATGTACAAAGAACGGGCAACCCTTTATGGGTTATATCCGAAGATATGGAAAGGGATGTTTTTATGTCAGCAACAGAAGCCCAAGCTCATGGCATTGTTGATCTTGTAGCGGTCGAAAATTAAAATACTGGGGATTCCGTAGAAATATACGAATTCCGTTTCAAAATTTGAAATTTCCGTGTGAATAGAAATCATTCATAATCATCAACCATCAGGTTAAGATCGATCTAAGCCAACCCGCTCTATTCTATCTAGAATGAGATTCTATAGACATGCCATGCCAACCATTAAACAACTTATTAGAAACGCAAGACAGCCAATAAGAAATGTCACGAAATCTCCCGCTCTTCGAGGATGTCCTCAGCGTCGAGGAACATGTACTAGGGTGTATGTGCGACTCGTTCAGTTCAGATCATAAGTTTGAAGAAATGCAAAAATCTTTTCCAGTATCAACGACCACTACCGATGAATTAGGATAGATAGAGTGGAAGACGGCTATCTAATTGACTATTATATAAATATATAAAAATGAAGATCTATCATCTACCTAATTATGTTATGAATTTATGGTTTCTATTGGTGCAAATCCAATCACTCCATTTGAGATGAGAAGGAATTCTCCATTGGTAACAAATAGTTATCCATTAAGCGGAGGAAAAAGGTTATGCTCCTATTCCTATTCTTGAAAAAACGGACTAACAGGGTCAGCTACATAGCCAACTTTCAGAATTAAATGCCGTCACTGTATGGATAGCTTTTTTGTGAAAAGGACTATTACTTTCTAATTAGAATTGAAAAATGGATGGGTAGAGCCAAAGAGTGTGAACTATACAAGTTCACAATAAAATTTGATGAAATGAAAGAAGAGGCTCCGGTGTATAGAGAGGACCTCACCGTTTCAGAAGTTGCCATAGAAACGAGGGAACCCACTATTCTTTTTTATTTAGTAGCAGCCGAATTTATTATTTCCAGGCGAGATACTTTGAAGAAAGAAAAAATGAAGAAAGAAAAAATCGTGGTCGGGAAGGTCATAGTCGCAAAAGCCATTGGAATTTATATTTTATATATCGGAAGAATCCGTTTTGTTATTAATCGACCGGAGGAAAAGGATGACTGAAAGAAGAGAAATCAATTAGTTATTCAAGAAAGTTTCATTTGATTCAATGACCAGAGTTAAACGAGGATATACAGCTCGAAGACGTCGAAAAAAGATTCGTTTATTTGCATCAACCTTTATAGGGGCTCATTCAAGACTTACTCGAACGACTACTCAACAAAGAATGAGAGCTTTGGTTTCCTCTCATCGAGATAGGAGCAGGAAAAAGAGAGATTTTCGTCGTTTGTGGATCACTCGGATAAATGCGGTAACTCGTGAGGATAGAATATTCTATAGTTATAGCCTATTCATCCACAATCTGTACAAGAGACAATTGCTTCTGAATCGTAAAATACTTGCGCAAATAGCCCTATCAAATAAGAATTGTTTTGATATCATTTCAAATAAAATCAAATACAAATCAAATAAAATAAAGGAATAAAAGAATCTTAATAGAATCTATTATACAGGAAACAAGAATGATTGAAACAGGATTTCCCGGAGAATGGACTCCGGGAAGATAGAAGAAAAAGAAATTAAGATTTGAGTAGTAGGAGTAAACGAACATCTTTCAAGAAAAAAAGATTTCTTTCCCATTTTTCCTTTTTTAGAATACAAGAATCAAATCTGGATTCTATTTTTTTTTCGAGCAAAACATTCATATGAGCTTGATTTCCTATTGGAGTTTTGAGGAGTATCTCTATTTATTTTTGGTTCTAGGACCAGTAGTTCTAGGGATCGACTCCACTCTCTCCAATTGTTTCTCATTATTACGAAAAGGTAACGAAGATAAAATACGAGCTTGTTTTATAGCAATAGTAATTAATCGTTGTTGTTTCAAGGTCAACCTATTCGTCCGTCTAGATAATATTTTTCCTTGTTCACTAAGAAATCGACTAATTAAACTCATGTTTCTATAATCGATTCGATCCCCCGATCCAATTGGGGGTAAACGCCTACGAAAAGATCGCTTGGATTTACGAAAAGGTTGTTTGGATTTATCCATGGTTTGCTTATTCCTTGTTTGTTTATTCCTTATATATAAAAGGATCTAGAAAATAGAATTATCTTTTTTTTTCTTATTCATTTAAGATTCGACCAAAATAGGATTTGGTTTTTATATATGTTAATGTTAAGATGTAAAGTTCTTACTCTTCCCGCTACTTGGAAAAATCACACACGCATTCCGTTCCATCTATTTCTTTATTTCCCCATGAATCGTATACTTTTGACAATAGCGACAAAATTTTCGAAATTCTAATCGATTGGGTGTATTGTGTCGATTCTTTTGAGTAATATATCTAGAAATGCCCGGCGATTCTTTATTGACACCCTTTCGAACACAACAGGTACATTCCAAAATTACTATAATTCTGATATCTTTACCCTTGGCCATGAACCTCCTTTTCATTTTGGATCGACTTCACTTTAGAACTCTCTTCATTTTCTTTTTTACCCAAACCAAAGAAAAAGAAAATAAAAAAAGAATCTATATTCTATATCTATATTAATAAATGTTACTAACTAGAAATAGAATTCGTAAATCTTTTCTTTTTCGAATTCTTAGAATTCGAATGACTTCGAAGTACTATAAATAGAAAAGATAATCACTATTAATTACTATAACTATAAAGAAAGAGAGTCATATTCATTAATAGAAGAATATTAAGAATATCATAATAATTAATTAATACAATTTTTTCTAACTATGAATTATTCCTATCCTAATCTCAGTCTTTTCTTCTTTCTATATTAGAATTTTGTGTAACCGCCCCTAAACGACTGGATCCACATTTCCATTTCTTTTCCCCCAAATTCTATCGTAGATTCACTGTATTTTGACTGAAGTTCGATACACTCTTTCTCTTTCTTTTCTTTTTTAGGATAGGAAATAAAAAGGGAGCAAAATTGGAGACATGTTACGTAGAATTGTATCTCAAATATTCTTCATTTCTTCACAGATCAATACAAGAATTCAATCAGGATTAAAAAAAAGGGAATGACAGGGCATCCGGAAATAAACGATTAATTTCTATCAATAGACCTGCTAAAGACCCAAACCATAGAGTGGTTAGCACAGGTGCCGTTGAGAGATATGTTTTGATATCTCGCATTGAAAATCCTCCTTCTTCTTTTATTTTTTTTTCTTATTTATTTTAATTATTTATTTGTATTGTATATTGTAATACATATATAGTTCTAGTTCGATATTCTAATACATAGATCATAGATAACCCGATCTTTTAGTTCAAGATCATTTGTTTTTGCTTGAAATGAAATTAGAATTAGGAATTACTAACTAAAATGCATATGTACAACGACCCAGCAGATTCAATTTTGCCGCCCCCTAAAAAAGATGACAAGAACATTCTCTACCTATAAGAGCAAAAAAGAAGGATGTGTGGAAAACAAGACATGGATTTTATACAATGACACTGTACAACAATTTTTAAAAGGGATGTAGCGCAGTTTGGTAGCGCGTTTGTTTTGGGTACAAAATGTCACGGGTTCAAATCCTGTCATCCCTACCTATTCTTTCTCCTATGGACAGTTACGAGGGATTCATTGAGTAAGATCGGGAATTTTTGGACATAATCTTTCATTTGTACATACTATATGTACACAAGAATCCTCCGGGGTAAAAAAATACTTTTCTTTACAATCGTATCTACTGTTATAGGATATGATATAAGAAAGCGCTCTTAGTTCAGTTCGGTAGAACGCGGGTCTCCAAAACCCGATGTCGTAGGTTCAAATCCTACAGAGCGTGATTCCGTTTATTTTATGTCGAATTACAATGAAATAATTTAACAAAACAAAGTAGAATTGCAACTGAAATTTGACCTCCTACAAGGAGGAGGTCAATCAAAAAAAGAGATGTTACTCAATCAAAGGTCCAACTGATCACCGCGCCTGTATTGTAAATATGCAGTTACAAATAATCCTGTTAAAGTAATAGGAATTAGACCTAAGACGATTCCAAATAGAAAAACTTCAATCATTTCGATTTGTTTTAGGGAATAAAAAGAGAGGTAAGATCTATCCCTAAATATTAATCTGAATTATCCGTGAATCTCAATGAACAGGAATTGGCAATTGACGCGGGAAGGAACCATAGAATACCTGAAATGAAATATTATGAGAGGCTTTGATTTTTCTTTTTGTAAATTGTTTATTGAATTTCATTCATTTCAAATAAGTCGTATCTTGTTCAAACCAATAAATAGAGCTGGGGTTATAGTTGAAGCAGCCAGTAAAAAACCAAAATAACTAGTTAGAATAGGCATGAAAGAGCTAAATTAGATATGTTCTTTTACTACATATATGAATAAAACATTTACCTAAGTCTCAATCCAGATACGACGGTAAGAAAAACAAATTGAAAGAATTCGTTTAGTTCCAATTGAAAGTTCTTGATTTATCAGTCATTATAGACGGACACTAAAAAAAAAAGAAAGCCTTGACTTTTTCAAAAAATATCAAAATATTGAATATTTTCATTTTCTTTTATTTCTTTATTTGAATTTGATTTCGGACCAACTCGATTCAAAGAAGAGCAACTTCTATTACCCTTTTATATTTTATACCCTTTTAGGTTCTATATTCTTTCCATATTAAAGAATCCCATCTTTGTTTTGTATTGTAGTTCCATAAGGAAAGAACTCTTGGGGGGATCTAATGTAACAACAGTTGCATCACGAATATGGATTGCTCCAACGATCTCTTTTTTTTTCTTTTCGCAAATATAAAAAAGAATAATAAAAGATATGAAATCTAATTCTAAATATATTAATTGCAATTAACCTATGAAAAATGAAATATATAGGGATAGTAATAAGAATTTCCATTTAGAATAATTACTTTACTATTTAGAATAGTAATAATAGTTTAAGTTTCTAATTTCAAAGTGAAATAGTTTATTAGCATATTTATTCTATGAACGAACAATTACCAATTACTTGAATAAAATGAGAGGATTCAAAAAAAAAGAAAATATGAACCGAACCCCCAAAGGGTTTTATAGATTTCACATAACATATAATGGAATTGTATAAATATAA